CTTTTGTTTGTTAATGATGTTAGTGAAGCAATCCAGCGATTGGTTGATTTAAAGCCCCCGCCTTTCGCCCATAAAAATAAAATTTATTCACTCTTATGAAGCAACAAGAAAGAGGAGGGGATCAACCGAGGGTCCAATATTTTATTCCACGAAGGAAATATCCTGCAATGCAAATCATTGATTTAGTTTAAAGTAATAAACTAATAAAACCTTAATCATACTATACTCAACTAGCCTAAAAAGAAAACCCCTTTTCAATGAAAGAGTCTACTTTTTTTACAAAATTTCTGTAAGTTCAAAGTTGAACTTAATTGAAAAAGTCAAGCAATTCTATTTGCTCACATTTGTCCCCCGCCATACTTTCTTTCCCTCTGTTTGTCCACTACCGCACCCGAACCTAAGCAAAGGAAGTCCAAGAGACAGACCTGAATAAAGAATAAATAGTAATCTTTGACAAAACTAATTAAGAAGAAAAACGATTCTTATTTCGATATAAGAAAAACCGACACAAGAAAAAGGCTTTTTGCCTTTTTCTTGTGCCCAATAGAGGATTAAGAAGACCCGCAATTCCCCCTAAAAAGACTTGTTCCTTTTATTATTCTCGCCTCTGCCTTGGATTCTCTTCTTTTGCATGAGATAGAAATAAGGAATTCCTAAAATTGAGGTTTTTTACCAACTTGATGGTAAGAAATCTCGGGATTTAGAAATTCATTTCGTACAATTGAACCTTTTCAAACTGTTTCTTTTTGAGAACCAAAAAGACTTGTGCCAAAATAACAGATGCGAAGAAGAACAAAAGGCCTTGGACGCGCAATGGATCTTGAAGCACTATTTCTGTATCCCCCTGACCAAACCCTCCCACATTAGGATTGCTTGTTAATGGTTGATCCAGCTTGATTGATTCCCCCTCTGAAACAAGAAGTTCTGGCCCAGGAGGTATAATATCAATCACTTGGCGACCATCCGCCGCATCGACTATGGATATTTCATATCCCCCCTTTTCTTTACGTAGTATTTTTTTTACTATACCTGTTGACGTAGCATTATAGACTGTATTATTACTCTTGCTACCATCAGGATAGATCTGTCCCCTTCCTCGGTTTCCCCCTACATATATGGGATATTTTAAGAAATTAGCGTCTTTTTTCGTAGCGGGATCGGGGGAAAGAATGGGAAAGACAATTTCACTATATTTCTTACCGGGAATAGGGCCTATCACAAGAATATTTTTTTTATTGGGGCGATAACTCTGAAAAGATAGATTTCCTATCTTTTCTTTCAACTCAGGAGAAATGCGGTCGGCCGGTGCTAATTCGAATCCCTCGGGCAAAATAAGAACAGCACCCACATTCAACCCTCCCTTTTTCCCATTAGCAAGAACTTGTTTCAGCTGCATATCATAAGGGATTCGAAGAACTGCTTCAAATACAGTATCAGGAAGCACAGCTTGGGGAACTTCAATATCCACGGGCTTATTAGCTAAATGGCAATTGGCACATACAATTCGTCCAGTTGCTTCCCGCGGGTTTTCATAACCCTGCTGCGCAAAAATGGGATATGCATTTGAAAGGGATGTCTGAGTTATTACGTATACCATGATCGATACAGAAATCGATCGAACCATCTGTTCCTTTAACCAAGAAAAAGTATTTCTATTTTCCATGTCCAATCGCGGATCCCGGAATTTCTACAATAAATTTAGATAGGTAGCTAAGCTAATCTAGTCCCCTATACACAAGTCTGTTGTCATTCTACTGCAACGCAACAGTTGTACTGGAATGATGAATACCTTGGGCAGGTAGAAATAGAAAGAATTTTGCTAATAAGGAAAAAACTTTCTTTCTAAAGAAAGATGCTAATTTAATTAATATTAGCAAATAAAATATAAAATAAGTGGGTTTATGCTTCACTAATTGAATGATAAATGACTACAAGCGAAGGAGATAGACGGTTTAAACAAAAAAAGACCCAAAATTTCAAACACGTGTCTAGAATCACAGGAAAACTACAAACAAAAATAGTGAAAATTAGCTCATTAGGAGTCCATCCAAGATCGTTGTAGATCCAACGAATTAGTAGTTCCCAACCGCGGGTGGAGTGAAATCCAACAAAAAAATCAGTAACTAAAAGAATAAAAAAAGCTTTTATTGAGTCATTTAAGTTATAGAAGAATTCCCGAACCCAAGAATTCAAAATGACAAGTTCCTCTTTACCCAGAAAAAAAGAACCACTTAGAATAGCCAAACAGATTATATTTGTCGAGAAATGCAAAATGATATGGAGATGATCCTCATTATCTATTTTGGCCAATTCTATTATTTCCTTGTGTATTCCTATGGGAGGTTTTTGTACATGTGTCTTTGGTTTCTCTTTTATCATTTCGTCCAAGAGAAAAAGTTCTTCTAATTCTATGAATCCTTCTAGAATCCTTTTCTCTTGAATATCAGTTAAGAGAGTTTCGGGTTGCCTGGTATTCCACCAATTCTTAATCCAAAGTTCCAGGCATTTGTTAAAAGAGAAAGAGACTCCCCAGGGCAAAAGTACGATAAATACAAGATATAGGAAAGAAGGCAATGCTTTCTTTTTTTTCATTTTTGATCTGTAAATTGAGTTGTTAATGAAGCCACTCCATTCGCCGACTCTATATGAAATGAAACTTCCTTTCTTTGAAGTAAAAATTCTATAACAAGGTAGGTTTTAGACCTTGTGTTTGTATCCGTTTCTCTTTTTATATACTAGTGAAATTTCTTTGTATTGGGTTCTTTCTTAGATCTAAATGGAGTGGAATATAGAATAAAAAAGCCCTTTCATATGAAAAAGGAAGAATATTATGGCATGTATCTCACTTGGACAAAATAAATTAGAAGCAATTTTCTCTTATCCTCGTTTGTTCCTTCCTCTGGATAAATACTCGAAAACCCCCTTACAATTGAAAAAAAAAAATTGCAATTGGTACTCAAAACACTTCAATGGGTACGCGCAAGAAATAAGCCAATTCTGCAGCTTTTTGTTCAATTTCTCGTGGAGTAAAAAATTTCTCATCAGTACGAGTCAAGGGAATAACCCCCTGGCCCCGGATTTCCATATAAAGTATACGACGAGGATAAAGACCCTCTTTAACCTGAATTCTAATTGATTGGATATCCCGTACAAGGAATCGAAGGAAGATACGACGTTTTATTCCAGGAAATCCCCAACGAAAAATGCACACTATTCCCTCTTTTCTATCGAATCGGTCATAACCACTGCCTACATTCCACAAAATAGTGCACCACAAATAGGAGCTAATGAATAGGCCCGCGATTCCGTAGAAAGACATTACAACCCCCTGTGGAAAAAAAAGAATTTGTTGAGATGGAAGTACAGATATCATATTCTTACCAAGATAACTGGAGGCCCCAACCGCCAAGAATCCTAATGAACCTAGAAAAAGAATACAGGCCCAGAAAAAATTACCTCTTTTTCGAGAACCCTTTAGAAGTTCTATCCATATGTGTTCTGATCGCCAATTCATATTAGATATACAAAATCGAGCTATGGTTAATTGAAATTGAGAGAATAAGCTAAATGATTTTGACTTTACTTTTTTTGATTCTGAAATCGCCTTCAGCAGCTAGTACTCCTGGAAAATAGTTGGTTAGATACATTGACTTTCTATTCAAAAAAAAAAAAAAGATCCACTTAAATTCAAAAAACTCGCTATATTCGGCTACGCATATGCATGCTTTTATGCTCGTAGCCTATATTTGCATCCATAAACGTTTTTCATTTGTGTGTAGAATGAGCTACATACCCTACCATATTATATTACTTACACTAAAAATATCCGTATTATGATCCTGGAAATACATTGATAAAGATAAAATTGGGCCCCGTCGGTTCTAGACAATCTTATTTTTCTGCACATAAAGAAATAAAGAAGACATTGCAATTGCCGGAAATACTAAGCCTACTAAAGGCACAAAAATAGAGGGTAAGTTCAAATCTGTCATAGAATAGGTGTCTCAATTCAAATTTACTTTTTCTATCTATTTGAAATATATCTTAAGATTCTTAAGATATAATTAAGTATATCTATTATAAGGAATATTGACTATTGTATTTTTTAGTTTGCAAAATAAAGATTTTTGATTCTATATTTTTTTATTCTATATAAAGTATTATATATCTAAAAAAAAAAGATAATAAGAAAATTGCAAAAAAAGAGAACTAATTAAAAAGATTTGATTTTTCTTTTCCTATTCTCATGGCCTTTCTATCCTTCTAATCGAACTTTAAATTGGATTCAGAAGAAAGGGATTGTGAAAATGAAAGAAATACCTCTTTCAGAATACCCTTTAAAAAGTGGAATAGAATAACCCGGTGGAAGGGTAATGATTCATACCATACGTCTGTAATGCATTGTATGTCCCAGAATAGGTCCCACTCTTCTACCCTTTCCAGGTAGTCGATGGCTATTCACAGCTACTACCTTAACACCAAAGAAGAGTCTTTTCTGTAAATACTGCGTATTTGATTCCATTATCGTATGATAATACTATATTTTGATTTTTATTTTTTTATTGTATTATACCTTTATATATTCTAGATATATAGAATAGAAAAATCTCGATTTGTCAAGTCTCATAATCGTATCATGATCTATTTTAAATCGGCTCAATCTTTTTTTTTTATTTTTATAAAAAAGATTGAGCCGAATTTCATTGCAATCAATTAAAAGAATAAAGAAGAATTACTGCATTTCGTAACTTTTTTTTTCTCTTTCTAGTTCGCTTCTTTTTTATTTAGACCTTCTTTCTATCTAGTTTTATCTACTTAATCGATAGTATCTACCGGCTCGAACTCAAATTTGATCGCTTTCCATACTTCGCAAGCTGCGGCTAGTTCAGGACTCCATTTGCAAGCTTCTCGGATAATTTCATTACCTTCACGAGCAAGATCGCGCCCTTCGTTACGAGCTTGTACACAAGCTTCTAAAGCCACTCGATTAGCTACTGCACCCGGTGCATTCCCCCAAGGATGTCCTAAAGTTCCTCCACCGAATTGTAATACGGAATCGTCTCCAAAGATTTCAGTCAGAGCTGGCATATGCCAAACATGAATACCCCCGGAAGCCACCGGTATAACACCTGGCATGGATACCCAATCCTGAGTGAAAAAGACACCGCGAGCACGATCTTTTTCAATAAAATCATCGCGCAATAAATCAACAAAACCTAAAGTAATTTCACGTTCCCCTTCTAACTTACCTACTACTGTACCGGAGTGGACATGATCTCCCCCAGACATACGCAATGCTTTAGCTAATACACGGAAATGCATACCATGATTTTTCTGTCTATCAATAACTGCATGCATTGCTCGGTGAATGTGAAGAAGTAAGCCATTGTCGCGGCAATAATGAGCCAAAGTAGTATTTGCGGTGAATCCTCCAGTTAAGTAGTCATGCATTACAATAGGAACCCCTAATTCCCTCGCAAATACAGCTCTCTTCATCATTTCTTCGCATGTACCCGCAGTCGCATTCAAGTAATGCCCCTTGATTTCACCAGTTTCGGCTTGTGCTTTGTAAATTGCTTCGGCACAAAAGACAAAACGGTCTCTCCAGCGCATAAATGGTTGTGAGTTTACGTTTTCATCATCTTTGGTAAAATCAAGCCCACCGCGTAAACATTCATAACACGCTCTACCATAATTTTTTGCGGATAATCCCAATTTTGGTTTAATAGTACATCCCAATAAAGGACGGCCATACTTGTTCAACTTATCCCTTTCAACTTGGATACCGTGAGGCGGACCTTGGAAAGTTTTTGAATAAGTAGGAGGAATTCGTAGATCCTCCAAACGTAGAGCACGTAGGGCTTTGAAACCAAATACATTACCCACAATGGAAGTAAACATGTTAGTAACAGAACCCTCTTCAAATAGGTCTAATGGGTAAGCTACATAACAGATATATTGCCCTTCATCCCCAGGAACGGGCTCGATGTGATAGCATCGTCCTTTGTAACGATCAAGACTGGTAAGTCCATCAGTCCAAACAGTTGTCCATGTACCAGTAGAAGATTCCGCAGCTACTGCAGCTCCTGCTTCTTCAGGGGGAACCCCAGGCTGAGGAGTTACTCGGAATGCTGCCAAGATATCAGTATCCTTAGTTTCGTACTCTGGAGTGTAATAAGTCAATTTATAATCTTTAACACCGGCTTGAAATCCAACACCTGCTTTAGTTTCTGTTTGTGGTGACATAAGTCCCTCCCTACAAATCTTGAATTAAAAATTCTCACAACGACAAGGTCTACTCGATATGGATGAAACCTTTGCAAAAATCTAAAAAAAAAAAAAGATATTCAATTAATATCAACTCATTAAATAAAAAAAGAAAAAGGGAGTATGCTTAAGTTAATGAATATGTTTCATTCATATATAATGCGTACACCTTGTGTATTGTACATTCTATCCTATAGGAATTCGATAGGAATTGAGTTGTTGTTATGGTAAGTTAACATGGTTCGTTATTAAACCATGGATTTGATTTACCAAATCCATCATTATTGTATACTCTTTGATACATATAGCGCAACCCAAACCAATCGCTAATTCTTATTTTACAATTTTTCAAGTCTTTAATGGGCCCCTTTCTTATTTTGAATCTAAATACGTAAATACTAAGAAAATTCTCTGTTGACAGCAATCTATGCTTCACAGTAGTATATATTTTGTATATCGAAGTCCTAGATAGGAAAGTAGAGTAGGCACAGACCCTTCACAAAAGGCGAAATGTATGTATATGAAAAAAGGATTGATTAAAGTTTTCAACGGACGCATTCCATGAGTAGACGATTGAATGGGATTCGCTTGGGCAACGAAATCAAGTGCTAGTCTCCTTTTCTTTTTTATTGAATTAACTAACTTAATTTCCTTTTGGCTTTTGGATTTTTGGAGATTTTTTTTGATTTGGCATTATTCAATAAGAAAAAAAAAAATTTCGATAAATTCCTTTTTTTTTTGATAATTATGTGATAATTATGAGAACCAATCCTACTACTTCGCGTCCCGGGGTTTCCACAATTGAAGAAAAAAGCGCAGGGCGTATTGATCAAATTATTGGACCCGTGCTGGATATAACTTTTCCGCCGGGCAAGTTGCCTTATATTTATAACGCTTTAATAGTCAAGAGTCGAGACACTGCCGATAAGCAAATTAATGTGACTTGTGAGGTACAACAATTATTAGGAAATAATCGAGTTAGAGCTGTAGCTATGAGTGCTACAGACGGGTTGATGAGAGGAATGGAAGTGATTGACACGGGGGCTCCTCTCAGTGTTCCAGTCGGTGGAGCTACTCTCGGACGAATTTTTAACGTTCTTGGGGAACCTATTGATAATTTAGGTCCTGTAGATACTAGTGCAACATTCCCTATTCATAGATCCGCGCCTGCCTTTATCGAGTTAGATACGAAATTATCTATCTTTGAAACAGGTATTAAGGTGGTCGATCTTTTGGCTCCTTATCGACGTGGAGGAAAAATCGGACTATTTGGGGGGGCAGGGGTAGGTAAAACAGTACTCATCATGGAATTAATCAATAACATTGCTAAAGCTCATGGAGGCGTATCTGTATTTGGTGGAGTGGGAGAACGAACTCGTGAAGGAAATGATCTTTATATGGAAATGAAGGAATCTGGAGTAATAAATGAAAAAAATATTGAGGAATCAAAGGTAGCTCTAGTGTATGGCCAAATGAATGAACCACCGGGAGCCCGTATGAGAGTTGGCTTAACCGCCCTAACTATGGCGGAATATTTCCGAGATGTTAATAAACAAGACGTGCTTTTATTCATCGATAATATCTTTCGTTTTGTTCAAGCAGGATCAGAGGTATCCGCCTTATTAGGTAGAATGCCCTCTGCAGTGGGTTATCAACCTACCCTTAGTACAGAAATGGGTTCTTTGCAAGAAAGAATTGCTTCTACCAAAAAGGGCTCTATAACTTCGATCCAAGCAGTTTATGTACCTGCGGACGATTTGACCGACCCTGCTCCTGCCACAACATTTGCACATTTGGACGCTACTACCGTACTTTCCAGAGGATTAGCTTCCAAGGGTATTTATCCCGCAGTGGATCCTTTAGACTCAACCTCAACTATGTTACAGCCTCGGATCGTTGGCAACGAACATTATGACACTGCGCAAAGAGTTAAGGAAACTTTACAACGTTACAAGGAACTTCAGGACATTATCGCAATTCTTGGGTTGGATGAATTATCGGAGGAGGATCGTTTAACTGTAGCAAGAGCACGAAAAATCGAACGGTTCTTATCACAACCGTTTTTTGTGGCAGAGGTTTTTACCGGTTCCCCAGGAAAATATGTTGGTCTTGCGGAAACAATTAGGGGATTTCAACTAATCCTTTCCGGAGAATTAGACGGACTGCCCGAACAGGCTTTTTATTTGGTGGGGAACATTGATGAAGCTAGTACGAAAGCTATAAACTTAGAAGAGGAGAGCAAATTGAAGAAATGAAATTAAATCTTTATGTACTGACTCCTAAACGAATTATTTGGGATTGTGAAGTGAAAGAAATCATTTTATCTACTAATAGTGGCCAAATTGGCGTATTACCAAACCACGCCCCTATTAATACAGCTGTAGATATGGGTCCTTTGAGAATACGCCTCCTCAACGACCAATGGTTAACGGCGGTTCTGTGGAGCGGTTTTGCGAGAATAGTTAATAATGAGATCATCATTTTAGGAAATGATGCAGAACTAGGTAGTGACATTGATCCAGAAGAAGCGCAACAGGCACTTGAAATAGCCGAAACTAACTTGAGTAGAGCTGAGGGTACGAAAGAATTGGTTGAAGCGAAACTAGCTCTCAGACGAGCTAGGATACGAGTCGAAGCTATTAATTGGACTCCCCCATCCAATTAAAGACAATACACGAGTTTCGTTGATACAAAGAAAAAGGAAAGAAGGGTAGAAAAAGTTATTAGATAGCGACGCGAAGTAAGTCCAATGCTATCTAATAATTTTTCTACCTACCTACCTACTATTGGATTTGAACCAATGACTCCCGCCGTATGAAAGCAGTACTCTAACCACTGAGTTAAGTAGGCAAATTATCACCACAAAAAAAGCCACATTACTTCGATCGATTATAGATCGAATCCTTTTTATAAGCAATACTGTTCCGTTATTGGTATTATAAACAGATCAAAGGGATATCCTCTGGCATTAGCGAATATTCATCTTGACAAGAAATTATCTATATGTTAAGATATCTTTAATAAGGGCTATAGCTCAGTTCGGTAGAGCAACTCGCTTACACGTGCGCCAATGCTTTTCAAGGGAACTTATTATGCAATGAACATAATTGCAAAATCAATGTCTTACTTCATGGATTCGAGAGAATAGGAGAACAGTAGCCTGACAAACAGTCGGTTCAGTCCGATTCAGGTGCCAATTCTGGTGCCTAATCAAATAGAACCCCTATTGATTTGCTAGTTGATAAGGTAAATATCCAGCCCACTCAATGCTAGGCGTAATGAGGATAAGGGCCTCCAAAAAACTTCTTTTCGTTCTATGAACTTTAAGGTGTATGAAGTCTCATAGTCAACTCTTGCAGCGGAACGATAGAGACTCCATTTCACTTAGGTTGATTTAATTTAGGCCGGAGGCAGACCTAAGTCAAGGTAATCCTCCTTTGAAACACTTTGGTATTGCTCCTAGATAGACCATAATACAAACAATCAATCAGAGCATAGGGAGCCATCTTATTATCTTCCGTAAAGAAAAACAATGGCGGATTAACTGATCTTTACATCAGTTGATGAAAGAGCCCAATGCAGAAAAATGCATGTTGGGTCTTTGAAACAGTTCGAATCATTTCGATAAAAACCGTTTGATCTGTTTTACCGAGAAGGTCTACGGTTCGAATCCGTATAGCCCTAATATATATGCCTACTTGTTTATAGACTCGAAGGTCGCTTGCCCTATATAATAGAGATAAAAGCATTACCATAGGCTCATTTCTCAAAAATCATAGAGACAGAAAAAGAAAAAAGAATTTCGATCAAATCAATAGAGGGAAGGATCCCTTACCTGATTCGAATTCCATCTTGCTTCAAATAGGATATGCTCTAAGTCCCTAGACTTTCCTATAATGACTGCAACAATTTTCTCCATTTTGTTTGTGAATTCCTATTTTGTTTGAAGTATATTACTGCATATACATTATGATATACATTATCTAAACGGATCCAATTTAAATAGTTTATTTATATATATAAATAAACTGGATATTCCGTTTCATAATTCTAAATATAGAGTTCCTTTTTCTAGAGATTCTAGAGAACGCGAGATAAAGTGAAGCGAAAGAGTTTTCTTTGTATAAGAATTGGGTCTATACCATACCTAAATAGAATGGAAATCCAAAAGAAAGGTAGTGGAGATTCCCTTGGATAAATCCTTACAGGAAGACATGGCACAAAAGAAACAAAAGCTAAAGTAAGCGCTCTTTGGTTTGAGCAAAACAGATTTTTGTTTCTCCGAGGAAAAAAAGAAGTTCTGGATAAATTGACAATGCCAACTTGAATTGACTAATTCAGTTCCGCCTATTCCACATTAATGGGAGTACATTTATGTTTCTGCTTCATGAATATGATATTTTTTGGACATTTCTAATAATAGCAAGCCTCATTCCTATTTTAGTATTTTGGATTTCAGGACTTTTAGCCCCATCTAGTGAAGGACCAGAGAAGCTTTCAAGTTATGAATCGGGTATAGAACCCATGGGGGGGGCTTGGTTACAATTCCGAATACGCTATTACATGTTTGCGCTAGTTTTTGTTGTTTTTGATGTGGAAACGGTCTTTCTCTACCCTTGGGCTATGAGTTTCGACGTATTGGGTGTATCCGTTTTTATCGAAGCTTTCATTTTCGTGCTTATCCTAGTTCTTGGTTTAGTTTATGCATGGCGAAAAGGAGCCTTGGAATGGTCTTAACTGAATATTCAGACAAAAAAAAAAAAGAAGGAAAAGATTCCATTGAGACAGTTATGAGTTTGATTGAGTTTCCGTTACTTGATCAAACAAGTTCCAATTCCGTTATTTCAACTACACCAAATGATCTTTCGAATTGGTCAAGACTCTCTAGTTTATGGCCCCTTCTATATGGTACCAGTTGTTGTTTTATTGAATTTGCTTCATTAATAGGCTCACGATTCGACTTTGATCGGTATGGATTGGTACCAAGATCCAGTCCTAGGCAAGCGGACCTCATTTTAACAGCCGGTACGGTAACAATGAAAATGGCTCCCTCTTTAGTGCGATTATATGAGCAAATGCCTGAACCAAAATACGTCATTGCTATGGGAGCCTGTACTATTACAGGGGGAATGTTCAGTACGGATTCCTATAGTACTGTTCGGGGAGTTGATAAATTAATTCCTGTGGATGTCTATTTGCCGGGTTGCCCGCCTAAACCAGAGGCTGTTATAGATGCCCTAACAAAACTTCGCAAGAAGATATCGCGAGAAATAGTTGAAGATCGAACTCTATGTCAAAGTCAAAAGAAAAATCGATGTTTTACTACCAGTCACAAGCTTTATGTTCGGCGCAGTACTCATACTGGAACTTATGAGCAAGAATTGCTCTATCAATCACCATCTACTTTAGATATATCTTCTGAAACTTTTTTCAAATCCAAAAGTCCAGTATCTTCCTCCAAATTAGTGAATTAGGGAGGGTTCTTTTGTGCAGAAAAAGAAAGAACAGTGCAATCTTTCAAACTTGCATTTGAAATTTGAAATATTTATACAAAGGGGGAGAGATCAAGACAATGCAGCAGGGTTGGTTATCTAATTGGCTAGTCAAACATGATGTGGTTCATAGATCTTTGGGCTTCGATCACCGAGGAATAGAGACTTTACAAATAAAAGCACGGGATTGGGATTCCATTGCTGTCATTTTATATGTATATGGTTACAATTATTTACGTTCCCAATGTGCTTATGACGTAGCACCCGGTGGATCTTTAGCTAGCGTGTATCATCTTACGAGAATACAGTATGGTATAGATAACCCAGAAGAAGTATGCATAAAAGTCTTTGCCCAAAAGGATAATCCAAAAATCCCTTCTGTCTTCTGGGTTTGGAAAAGTGCGGATTTTCAAGAACGCGAATCTTATGATATGGTGGGAATTTCTTATGAGAATCATCCCCGCCTTAAACGTATCTTAATGCCTGAAAGTTGGATAGGCTGGCCTTTACGTAAGGACTATATAACCCCCAATTTCTATGAAATACAAGATGCTCATTGAATGATAATAAATTCATGCTCACTTATACAACTCCAGATTTTATTCAAGTCAAAAATATTTTTATGTTCTGTTCCTAGACGAAAATGAAATACCTATTATATTCTAATTAATTCTTATTATACAAAAAGGTCCAGATAGACTAATCAAAAAAGGGCTTCATTTCCATTTTTCAATTTTGAAAATCAAATATTAATTTCCTTAGTATGAACAGAAAAAGACAATGACTCAAAGAAGTTCCTACTACGAACTTTGTACCGCGCACATTACTTAGAACAACTAGGAAAGTAAGAGAAGCAAGGATCCAAAAATATTCTTCAGAATAGTGAATTACAAAATTAATAAGAAATAAAAAAATGATGAAAAGGGTACCTAATCGCGCTTCCTTTTATACCATAAAGAAAAGAACCAGACACCCTTTTTAAAAAGAAAAATGTAGTGTTTAGAGATTTCTCTACTCTATACTATCTAGATTATTATAGAATATGTACCTCAATGCATCTCGAGATATTTGTATCAATATCTATTCGGTAGATTCTTTTTTTTCTGTGCCAGGAACCAGAATTGAACTGGTGACACGAGGATTTTCAGTCCTCTGCTCTACCAACTGAGCTATCCTGACCCTTTCTTGTGCATCATCCTACTAGAGTATTTGCATCTATGTCAATTAAAGGGATTAAAAAATCAGTTAAAGTTTTCCATTCCTAATTTTGAAATGGGGAGTAGTCCTATGCATTGTGGATGGCTTACTTAATATTAATAAAAAAATACTTAAAAATCGAATTACTAATGGGGATTTCTTGCCGATACTCTAATAAAAAAGAAATCCATTTAATGAATAGCATAAGATCCATTGAGTTCTCTTTGCAGTCCTTTGTGAAAGAATAGAATGAGAAAGCTAATGAATCTTAAACCCATTGAAAAAATCAAAAATAGGATAAATACTATGGTTAGGGAATAAAAGAGGGTTTGGGGATAGAGGGACTTGAACCCTCACGACCTATAAAGTCGACGGATTTTCCTTTTACTAGAAATTTCATTGTTGTCAGTATTGACATGTAGAATGGGACTCTCTCTTTATTCTCGTTTGATTAATCCGCTTTTAAAAGATCTCAAAAAAATGAATTGAAGAATTTGATTACTCAATATTCAATTGGAACGGATTCACAATAATTCTAAAAAAATTTCAGAATTTTCTATTTCATATTCATTTCTAATTTCATTCTAAAAAATAAATAAAGAACCTATATTATGATATGGGTTCCGTGATTAATCGTTTCCTATGTCAGTATCTATACGTGTGTATTAGATGTATAAGCCCTTCTTTCTCTAATTTAGAGGGCGTTACACTACCAACACAACGTAATTACCTCGATTCGTTAGAACAGCTTCCATTGAGTCTCTGCACCTATCCTTTTTCTTTGGGTTCTAGTTTGAGGACCACGTGTTTTTTCAAAAAAGGGATTTGGCTCAGGATTGCCCATTTTTAATTCCAGGGTTTCTCTGAATTTGGAAGTTACCACTTAGCAGGTTTCCATACCAAGGCTCAATACAATTAAGTCCGTAGCGTCTACCGATTTCGCCATATCCCCATTTTTCTTTGAAACCTGGATTCCTTGTGTAATTTTATCCCTCTCTTTGAACCACTGAACTCATTATTCAATGGAGTCTAGCAGCTCCTCTCTATTTGAGAGACCCCCGCTTATTGCAATTCAGAATTGAATTCATTCTATCGTTGATATATTTGCAATTCAATTGGAATCAATATATCCAAAAGTTTTTCTCTCCCCACCTCCCTCATTACTTTTTTAAAGTATTCAAAATCATACTATAACGCTTGATATTCATTCTTTTTTTTCTAATCAGAATTAGAAATTTCATTTGGTATGATTCTATGCTCTCTTTAGTGAAATAGTAATGCTAAAAAAAAAATATATATATCTCAAAAAAAAAAATGTATATAATGATCGAATAAAAATGTTAATCTCTTAGCATTTTTATTCGATCATTATATATATTTATTATTCATATATATTATTCTTTGTATTTGTATTAGATTATTCGTCTGAGCCATATCAAATTGCAAATATCTTAAATCAAATTCAATATAGAAATAGGAATAGATTCTATTAGAAAAATCTATTTGCGAATTAGAGAAATAAAAAGAAAGTCCAATAAATTCTATAATCCTATTTAAGAAGATTGTTTAGTTAAGCATATCAAGCTAACTTTATCTTTATTAAATTCTAGTATTTTTTTTCTAATTCTAAATAGAACTTCAAATTTCGAACTAGTTAATAACTAAGATTAATAATTAAGATCTGACGTTTTACGGATTTCCTATATTGATTTCTATTTGTTACACTATTTTTGTTATGTAAGCCCACTTAGCTCAGAGGTTAGAGCATCGCATTTGTAATGCGAGGGTCATCGGTTCAAATCCGATAGTCGGCTTTTTTCTCTATCGATGTTCCATGAACAAGAATCGTTCTTGTTCTCCGAATAAAAGGAGGAGCTCAGGGTTTATTATGTCATTCTACCTTATCATTTTGCTAGATACAAAGCATGAAAATAAATAATATATATACAAAAAATCCAGATGTTGGTGAAATCCCATTTTTTGTGGTACTTGAGTAGATTTTACGCTATTTATCCTTTAGTTTAATTCAGTTTTAATTTCGATGTATTCCGTAATGTAAATACAATGAAATTTATTGTGTAAAATATAATTTCAATAAAATAAAAAAGGAGTTTTCATGTCCCGTTATCGAGGACCTCGTTTAAAAAAAATACGCCGTCTGGGAGCTTTACCAGGACTTACTAGAAAAACGCCTAAATCCGGAAGTAATCTGAAAAAGAAATTCCATTCTGGGAAAAAAGAACAATACCGTATTCGTCTTCAAGAAAAACAGAAATTGCGTTTTCATTATGGTTTGACAGAACGACAATTACTTAGATATGTACATATCGCTGGAAAAGCAAAAAAGTCAACAGGTCAGGTTTTACTACAATTACTTGAAATGCGTTTGGATAATATTGTTTTTCGATTGGGTATGGCTTCAACCATTCCTGGGGCCCGCCAATTAGTTAACCATAGACATATTTTAGTTAATGGTCGTATAGTTGATATACCAAGTTTTCGTTGCAAACCCCGAGATATTATTACTACGAAGGATAACCAAAGATCAAAACGTCTGGTTCAAAATTCTATTGCTTCATCCGATCCGGGCAAATTGCCAAAGCATTTGACGGTTGACACATTGCAATATAAAGGACTAGTACAAAAAATCCTCGATAGGAAGTGGGTCGGTCTCAAAATAAATGAGTTGTTAGTTGTAGAATATTACTCTCGTCAGACTTGAGATTAACGAAAAAAGGAAAGGTTCATAGCATATAATTTTTCCCCCTCTCCTTTCCCCGAACTAAATCGACCTAGGGCTCTTAATTCGTATTTTCCCATTCACCTAGCAAAAAAGGATTAACCCTAGGATCCTTTTTTATTTTTTTGTATTTCTGCTATATGTATTTTGCATACCGCAGTAATTTTAATTACTGCTGAAATAAATTGTTATTTGATTTGATACATTGTGATCGGTAATGTTGATGAATTAGGAGAAACGGAAAGAGAGGGATTCGAACCCTCGGTAAACAAAAGTCTACATAGCAGTTCCAATGCTACGCCTTGAACCGCTCGGCCATCTTTCCTACATACATAATCTTATTATGAAAAATAAACTGAGTGAATAGCGAGTTTTTCGATTCCTGCACCACAGGTACAGCCACAACCGCTTGGGGATTCCATGGCTTTATTGGTGGAAAAATTCTTTTTCATCGAAGAGGAAGGATCCAGGATTTTTTTTACTAGCAATTCTGCTTCCTCAAAAATTTTTCTTTTGGGAAAACCTAAAGAAAAAGAGAATGGAAGAATTCTTCTTATTCTATAAGAAAATAAAGGAACCCTAGAATTCGATTTGTATAGGGTACGTGACGCCATGCGCTTTAAATAAAAAGGGTATGAGATAATTAATGACTTTGAAAACGCGAAATAGCTAATGAGAGAAGTTGTTGTTGAGAAATAGGAAAGGGGAATGAAATCCAATCTTAGTAAAATATTTCATATCTCTTCTTGCCCAAATGGAAAGAAAAGGAAACAATTTGAGCTGAGCAAAAAATCCATACCTCTCTTATCCATTTAGAGCGGATGGATCGATTTCTAAGAATCGAATGTTTTGTTTTTATGTTATTTTGTGCTAGAATGAACAGAATTCTATATAGAATGGATTGGGAATTATGCCTAGATCCCGTATAAATGGAAATTTCATTGATAAGACCTCCTCGATTGTGGCCAATATTTTATTGCAAATAATTCCGACAACCTCAGGAGAAAAAAGGGCATTTACTTATTATAGAGATGGTGCGATTTGACTCTTTTTTTTAGCTGCCCGCCCTACTTACATCTCAGTCTTACGAGAAAGAGGGGGGTTCGCATAGAGAAAACAAAATTAGTAAAGAAAACCCACGCTTGGGGAAGGTGAGGTGAACTAACAATTCCTTCTGTCGTGTATCCTCGATTGATGCGGCCTCAGATGCTTCAATTGTAGATTTGAGTATTGAGCGAAAGGTTACACCTACAGGATAGGTTCTGTATTACACCTACTCTACTAGTACCAATAGGCAGCATAGGGGAGAAAAGCACTACACCTCGAAATAGGAATCAACAAGAGAAAAACTTTGTTAGAAATTAACCCTTTCCTGATCGGTATCAGGTTTAGGAGGAATGGTTGGGATAGCAAACAACCATCAGGTTTGTACTTTGGATACCCTTATAACCATCAAAGGTCGTTGAAGTGGCTAATTCCTATAAATAGGAGGCGTTGAGAACAAAGAAATTCTTGGAGCTATCGTTTTACTCTAGCATTAATAAAATTCATTGGTGTTAAGAAAAACCTCTTGGGGAAGGTTGGCTAGAGATTTCTTGGAAAAATACCAGCCCCTTTCGGTCCATAACTCCATAACGAGATGGGACTAATTCGATTTTCATTCTATGGATTTTTCGCTTAGTACTATGTACAGAAGGGAGGAGCCGTATGAGATGAAAACCTCATGTACGGTTTTGGAACGGAGATTTTTTGAATAGAATGAACGACCGTAACGGATGTTGGCTCAATCCGAAGGAAATTATGCGGAAGCTTTGCAGAATTATTATGAAGCTACGCGACTAGAAATTGATCCCTATGATCGAAGTTATATACTATATAACATAGGCCTTATACACACAAGCAATGGAGAGCATACAAAGGCTTTGGAATATTATTTCCGGGCGCTAGAACGAAACCCCTTCTTACCGCAAGCTTTTAATAATATGGCCGTGATCTGTCATTACGTGCGACTATCTCCACTATAGAAAGAAGAAAAAAAAAGACTAGAAAAAGGGCTTTCTACATAGGGATCGTCAAAACAACGATTTTGCCCTATCAGCTGTAGGAAGGAAAGACACTTTACAAGAATCAAAATAGGAAGAAAGTAGAGCCTATACTACTACTCTATGGATAAAGTCTAAAATTGATAGAGAAAGCACCGTAAAGATCAATTAGTGAGCGACTGGGTCGATACAACTAAAAAAACTGCTTAATTATATCATGATATGGGGCAAAATGTAGGAGTCCGCTTATGTAATAGAGCCGATCCACTAAAGGATTAAGCAGCGGTGTAGTATCAGATCCCAAAGATAGTAAGTTCTTTTTTCTTTCTTATGGGAAAAAGTCTTTTTCAAGGATTCTATAGAAATTTCATATATGAAAGAAACGAAACCGAGATAGTTACCTTTCAGAAAATTCGAACGAAGGATATAGGTCTATCTATGCTTCATTCTTCTGAAGGTGGGAAAAAAGATCAAACTGATTATGGATCAAAATTAGGGTTTGAAACTTAGGTAATTAACTTCTTCTGCTTAACCTAAGAAGAAATTGGGTCGATTTTTGAGAAATCGAATTCAGTTAAGATAGGGGAAATTAAGATAGCAATTTCTGAGCCGTATGAGGTAGGAAACTCTCAAGTACGGTTCTAGGGGAAGGAACTGCCTATTCCGACCGAGGAGAACAGGCCATTCTACAGGGTGATTCGGAAATAGCAGAAGCTTGGTTTGATCAAGCTGCTGAGTATTGGAAACAAGCTATAGCGCTTACTCCGGGAAATTATATTGAAGCACAGAATTGGTTGAAGATTACAAAGCGCTTTGAATTTGAATAAGACCACTCCCCTTTTTATGAAAAAGGGAAGTTTGGTTGTTGATCCATTAATCCAATAATTTAGGTGAGAAAATCGAATCAATAATTTTATTATATCCCTTTCTTCTATCGTCGTTTTATATCATATTCATATTTCATAAAGATAAACAATAGGGATAGGCTCTAGAAGAGAAGTAATAAAGCAAATAAAAAGAGGAAATCCAAATATTCCTACCTAATATATGAAGACGGTCTTATTAATAATCACTCCAGGAAAGTAGATGTAGATAGGGGTTTATACCCGCAAAAAAATACACTAGCAAAACGTAAAAAAAAAAAAAGATTTTTTTACATCGGGAAAAATTTTCTAGGATAACCCATGTCCGTTAGGCACCTAATCGTTATGTCATAATAGATCCGAACACTTGCCTCGGATTGACTTCAATATATAATTGTTCCAGTGAATAACTAAAAAAAAAAATAGAAGGACGGTAGATAGTAAAGAAAAGGACTAATTATAATACCTATCTTTCAAAGATTCACTAAAAAGACAGTTGGCGGGTCTCTTTGTATGTCTTGTCCGGAAAGAGGAGGACTTAATGATTATTCGTTCGCCGGAACCAGAAGTTAAAATTGTTGTGGATAGGGATCCTGTAAAAACATCTTTTGAGGAATGGGCCAGACCCGGGCATTTCTCAAAAACAATAGCTAAAGGCCCTGATACTACCACTTGGATCTGGAACCTACATGCTGATGCTCACGATTTCGATAGTCATACCGGTGATTTGGAAGAGATTTCTCGAAAAATCTTTAGTGCTCATTTCGGTCAACTCTCCATTATCTTTCTTTGGTTGAGTGGCATGTACTTCCATGGTGCACGTTTTTCCAATTATGAAGCATGGCTAAGCGATCCTACTCACATTGGACCCAGTGCTCAGGTAGTTTGGCCAATAGTAGGGCAAGAAATTTTGAATGGTGATGTAGGTGGGGGTTTCCGAGGAATCCAAATAACCTCCGGTTTTTTTCAGATTTGGCGAGCATCTGGAATAACTAGTGAGTTACAACTCTATTGTACCGCAATCGGTGCATTAATTTTTGCAGCGTTAATGCTTTTTGCTGGTTGGTTCCATTATCACAAAGCCGCTCCCAAATTGGCCTGGTTCCAAGATGTAGAATCCATGTTGAATCATCACTTAGCGGGATTATTAGGACTTGGATCTCTTTCTTGGGCGGGACACCAAATCCATGTATCTTTACCGATTAACCAATTTCTCGACGCTGGGGTTGATCCTAAAGAGATACCACTTCCTCATGAATTTATCTTGAATCGCGACCTTTTGGCTCAACTTTATCCTAGTTTTGCCGAAGGAGCAACCCCCTTTTTCACCTTGAATTGGTCCAAATACGCAGAATTTCTTACTTTTCGCGGAGGACTAGACCCAATAACTGGTGGCCTA